AGATAAACCGGTGGCTCTATCCATTGTGCAAGCAAGATTGGTTGGATTAGCCCACTTTTCGGTAGGTTATATATTCACTTACGCAGCTTTCTTGATTGCCTCTACATCAGGCAAATTTGGTTAATTCATTTTTTTATATGTCCTATCGTCGACAATCTAATTTTGTTCGATGGAGAAGGTGGTCCACCTTCTTATATTTCTACATCTAGGATTCGACTTGTATCATTGATAATAATAGGAACTGAACCATTATGGCAAGGAAAAGTTTGATTCAGAGGGAGAAGAAGAGGCAGAGATTAGAACAGAAATATCATTTGATTCGTCGATCCTCAAAAAAGGAAATCAAAAAAGTTCCGTCGTTGAGTGACAAATGGGAAATTCATGGAAAATTACAATCCTCACCGCGTAATAGTGCACCTACACGTCTTCATCGACGTTGTTTTTCGACCGGAAGACCGAGAGCTAACTATCGAGACTTTGGGTTATCTGGACACATACTTCGTGAAATGGTTCATGCATGTTTGTTACCAGGTGCAACAAGATCAAGTTGGTAAGGATCAAACTATCCCTTCATGTTTCTATTGATCTCTATGATCATCGATCATAGAGAGCTCCCTTTACCATTCTGTATAAATGGGCTATTCTATTTGTATAGATATGGTAGAGGGGCACATCCCATCCTCGTTTGTCCGTTAGTTCCCATCTCTTCTCTTCAACGCGGGGTAGAGCAGCTTGGTAGCTCGCAAGGCTCATAACCTTGAGGTCACGGGTTCAAATCCCGTCTCCGCAATATCGATCTTTTTTTTTTTTTTTTAGGTCTGACTCTGTTAACTAGTCATTAATAACTATTTTTCTTTTTGGATCGGAGGAAAAGAAGTAGGAAGAGAAGATAGAACCATTACACTATTGTAGTTGTAGTAAACTCTACCGAATCATTTCATTTCTCCTATTACATTACTTCACTATAGGCGGATAGCGGGAATCGAACCCGCGTCTTCTCCTTGGCAAAGAGAAATTTTACCATTCGACCATATCCGCATTTTTTCGTTCCTGATAAGCACGTAAATGTCCCCACATATATGATATATCATATCTGGATCATTATTGTGCAGGGGCGGATACTATCTTCAGAACGATTACAATAATTAGAATAATTATATAACATATTTCTATAACATAATTCTTTTTTTGTTTAATTCAAGAAGTTGGACTTTGACCCCCCCTATTTTTTTCTTTATTTTCATTTTCGGGACTCATCTTATATTATTATTATGGAATATACTATGGAATTTTAATGTGTCTCACAACCCGAAGGGATTCGAGGGGGGTCATTTCTTTTTTTGATCTGGAAAATACTGAATCGGTTCAAGAGATGAGAGAATTAAGGATAGCTACTAGAAAGACTAATCCAATCCATAATGATGTACCGGAAAATACAACATTTTTATTACTTGACCAACCGTCAGAAGAAGCAAATACAACGGGTACACTAATCAATAAGATTGATGAAGTAGCAATTAATGCAAAAACAGCCAATTGAAAAGCAATAGTCATGCTTCTAATCCTCCAAGCTACCAACAAATAAACTATACCATTTGATCCCTCTCTCAGCCCCAAAATGGTAATAAAATGCATCATGGAGGGATTTTACCATGAACCCATTGATCTTATAGGACTTATTAATTACCACTTTTTTTTTATTCGGACATGGGGTCGAGGAGCCATTTTTTTTTTTACTTCAAAATGTGCATGCAGGCTCATGCATCTATCCATATATACAGATAGATAAATCAAATATATATATATATTCACACCCAGGGTGTTTCTACGGATAGTGATGGTATCAACTCATACGACCATGTTCCATTCTGTAAAATACAAATAAAATAAAATGGAGATTGTCTTTCGGAGAGATGGCTGAGTGGTTGATAGCTCCGGTCTTGAAAACCGGTATAGTTCTTTGTTCAGAACTATCGAGGGTTCGAATCCCTCTCTCTCCTTTTACTCGTTGAATCTATTTCTTTATTTGTTTCGCCCGGCTCGGCTAGGTGGGCTAGCCGAGCCAAAAAACAATAGATATAACTAAGTGAAAAGTGAGGCTTTTTAAGTATCACCTAATCCCAATTCTATCCAATACGTATGATGGAATCGATTTGATTCCTACTTCAGGCATTTGATCTTATGTCTCAGTTTAGAGGGTTCATGAAAAGAACAGGTTCCAAATCACGATCAATTCCTTTTTCAAATCCTGCTGCAGCTGCACGGGCCCTTCCCGCATGCCACAAATGACCCACGAATAGGAAGAATCCTAGAACAAAATGAGAGGTAGCTAACCAACTTCTAGGAGAAACATAATTGACTGCATTGATCTCGGTAGCTACACCACCCACGGAATTTAAAGAACCTAAAGGAGCATGAGTCATATATTCCGCGGAACGACGTTCTTGCCAAGGTTGTATGTCTTTTTTGAGCCTATCCAAGTCCAAACCGTTGGGACCCC